AACCACAATAGATCAAATAGCAATGGATACGACTATTCCAACAGTTAGACCTTTCTTTGATATGGATTCTCTATTCCTAATGGCTGTGGTACAGAAAATACTGTGTAAAGAAAAGAGTAGAGTAGACAAGGAATGAAAATCTCCCTCTCGGTCTATGATACCTAAATGGAAGAAAAATCCGGATCAAACCCTTATTTATCTTAACCTTAGGTTAATTTACTTCGCCGAAAGGGAGCAAAATGGGTCGAACCCTTACCCTTATTCTTATTAGTGTTGATTTTATTTTTGTTAGGTTTAAGTCTGACGAGAATAATATTCTACAACTAGCAATTCATTTATTTTCAAACCGACCCATTTACTATCTATTATTTGATTGACTAATCCTTTATATTGGAATGGTTGAAGAGTCAAATGGTTTGGCAATTCCTCATGGGGGGATGAATCGAGAGAATTTTGAATTAGAACTTTAGATTTTTGTTCATCCCTCGCCGCAATAGTATCTCGGGGTTTGCAGCGATAACTTGGTATATCTACTATACGACCATTGACTAAAATATGTCTATGGTTAACTAATTGGCGAGCTCCCGGAATAGTCGGAGCCATACCCAAGCGAAAAAGAATGTTATCAAGGCGCATTTCAAGTAATTGTAGTAAAACCTGACCTGTTGACCCTTTTGCCTTTCCGGCGATACGAACGTATTTAAGTAATTGTCGTTCTGTAAGACCATAATGAAAACGCAATTTTTGTTTTTCTTCTAGGCGAATTCGATATTGGGATTTTTTCCCGGAACGCGATTGGTTTCTAAGATCACTTCCAGCTCTGGGCCTTTTATTAGTTAGCCCTGGTAAAGCCCCCAGGCGGCGTATTTTTTTGAAACGAGGACCCCGGTAACGCGACATAAAGACTCCTTCTTCTTATTTATATTTAATTATTAATTCTTATTGATGAAATTTCATTCTACAGAATAAACCTAAAATAAAAATGAACTAAATTCTAAATAAAGCGAAATTTACTGAAGTATTATTCTATTAAAGAATAATGAGATGAGTTGGATAAATATCCAGATCTTTATATTCTATATATAGAAAAAGAAAAGGATTCTTTTCGTTAGATAGTTGGAAATTCCTATCACATAATAAATCAAGGGCTTTTGCCAAAAGAGGAAGACATTTTTTTTTCAATATTCTTTGATTTCAAAGATGCATTATCAATGATTTCAAAGATGCATTATCAATCATGTAAAACATAGAATAAAATAAATAGAGAAAAGCCGACTATCGGAATCGAACCGATGACCATCGCATTACAAATGCGATGCTCTAACCTCTGAGCTAAGCAGGCTCACATAACATAAATTCGACATGTATAAGAATTCAATAAACTCTTAGAATCTTTGCTATTCACTATTATACTATTTTAATTCTTAGCTATTCATATTCGCTATTCATAATGAATATTAATATATTAAAGAATAGAATATAGAATTTCAAATAACTGTTAAATATTATAGAAGATAACGATTAATCTAGCGATATAGAATTTCCATTTTTCTTTTTTATCACAATACAATTAAATATTCTTTTTTTTAATATGATTTGATTTTTGAATTCAAAAATCAAATCATATTAAAAAAAAGAATCGACCGTTCAAGTATTCGAAATTTCATGGGTAAATTAGTGGAAGAGAGACAGATGTATAGCGTATGTATCCACCTATATTGAATTGCCGATACAGAAATGATAAAATCGTTTTTGATTGGACCGAATATAAGCCTCCTATAGATATAGAAGATGAAAGAAGATAGACAAGAAATCAAAGACAAAGAGGAGAAAACACTTTTTCGAGACAGGAATCAGCATCTATCTAATGAATTCAACGGTTCCGGTATAAATGAAAGAAAAAGGGGAACGAGATCACAATGAGATTTTCATCTCAAAAAGGGGGATATGGCGAAATCGGTAGACGCTACGGACTTAATTGGATTGAGCCTTGGTATGGAAACTTACTAAGTGATAACTTTCAAATTCAGAGAAACCCTGGAATTAATAAAAATGGGCAATCCTGAGCCAAATCACGTTTTCCGAAAACAAACAAAGGTTCAGAAAGCGAAAATGAAAAAGGATAGGTGCAGAGACTCGATGGAAGCTGTTCTAACGAATGGAGTTGATTGTCTTACGTTAGTAGAGGAATCCTTCTATCGAAACTTCAGAAAAGATGAAGGATAAACCTGTATACATAATAGAGAAGAATTGTTGTCAATTGATTCCATATTGAAGAAAGAATCGAATATTCATTGATCAAACCATTCACTCCATAATCTGATAGATCTTTTGAAGAACTGATTAATCGGACGAGAATAAAGATAGAGTCCCGTTCTACATGTCAATACCGGCAACAATGAAATTTATAGTAAGAGGAAAATCCGTCGATTTCAAAAATCGTGAGGGTTCAAGTCCCTCTATCCCCAAAAAGACCATTTGGCTCCCTAATTTTTTATCG